TCATAATGTATTTCATAAATCTAAGTGGAATAAGCAAAGTGGATTCCTTGTTGGTTAGTCGAGTTCCAATGAAAACCACACAATTGGAGGAAATGTCCGAATTTGCTATTTAGAAAATCAATAAACTAAGGTTTTGTCGTTCTAGATATCGGATTCAACGGAAACAATTACAGCAGTAGGGGGGGAAATCAAAAAACAAGTCGAGCAAAATTATACAAAGTTATATACAAGTTGCTACCCCCCCTTAGTCTTTCTTTAATTGAATTTCGTTTGATTAGACGGAAGTTACTTAAAAACTTCCGCTTTCTTTAAAAGATTCTGAACAGTTCCTGTGGGTTGAGCACCTTTTTCAAGGAAATATAGAATAAGAGGAACGTTTAAATAAGTTTGATTCTTCATTGGATCATAAAACCCCACTTTTCTAAGATCTTTTCCTTCTCTTCGGGATCGAACATCAATTGCAACGATTCGATAGACGGCTCATTGGGATAGATGTAGATGACCAACACCCCCCCTAGAACCGTATAGGAAGTTTTCTCCTCGTACGGCTCGAGAAAAATGATTTGCTTCGAAGTTTTGTCTATGTATGCAATTCTAATAAATTAAATGACAAATGGGCCTAGAAAATCAATTAGACTCTGATTTCAATCTTTTTTCCTTCCTGAAAATGAAAAAGAAACCATTCGTACTCATAACTCAAGTTGGATAACTCTCAAATAGCTCAAAGGAAAAATCTTTAGTCACTTTCATTTATTGAGTGGTCTTTAACCCCTTTTGTTTTGTTTGTCTTTTGTCTCGTTTCAAATTCTATTTGGATTCTTTAGTCTGATCCAATTAGTGAGACTATCGAGACAATTAAAAAGGTCTTTCCTTGTTCTTAGATCCTTTATCCTTATTTTAAATCATTGGGTTTAGACATTACTTCGGTGCTTCTTAATCCTTTCAAAGTGGCAGCAACATACCCCTTTTTTGATTTCTTTCTATCAAAGAATCCTACGGACAGTTGATTCACGTGTGATACACTTTGAATCGAAAAAGTTTACTAAATTCTAACAAGTCTTGCTTTTGAATTGGAAACTTGCTCGAATTGGATCCTTTCGATTTCTATATATGGAAGATACGTTTACGAAGTTGTTCCGATTAATTGGCATTAACCCTAGATCCTTGCCCCCGAGAAATGAATTAATCCTTTCTACTCGAGCTTCATCGTGGACTATTTACAACCCAACAAAAAATCGAGTGTAACAGAACAAACAATGTCGAGCCAAGAGCACTCTCATCCTTAGATAAATCGAAAATGGTGGATGGAAAAATCCACAACGGATCGTGTCCTTCAAGTCGCACGTTGCTTTCTACCACATCGTTTCAAACGAAGTTTTAACATAATATTCCTCTAATTTGGAACCGGTATGGAATTGATTCAATTATGGAATCATGAATAGTCATTGGTTTAGTTGTACATAGACATCGTAATCTAGGCTTTTTCTTCTATATATGATAATATGATATGAAACGATTTTTCTGAAAAAGTCTTAGCAAGACAGCATCTTTCACATACATAAATAATATATAGATAATAGCAAGAAATCGAAATATATAAACGAATAACTTTTTTAATCTGCATCTTCAAGTGACTCAACAGGATAGATTAAACGATTTCCTACTTTTTGAGTACCAAATAAAGATTCCACTTACAAGCAATCATTAAAAATATTTAATAAAAATAGTTCTAATTGAAATGGAAAAAGTTTCCTATTTAGACATCATTATTTAATTTGAAGAAAATTGGACAATAAGCATGACGTTTGATCTTCATAGGAAGATAAGTCTTTCTTTTTGAATTGACTCATCACTTTTAAATAGATAAAAGAAAAGAAAAACGAAATCCAATTTTTTTTCATGAGATGGATAAAAAAATGATCTAAGTTAAGATTTGAATCTTTATTCTTTTCGTCTGATTACGAAAATCAAAAAAATAAGGAGGGTTTTTCGTATCTATCAGATAGACTGAAGAGTTGTCACTGTTATAGATATTCTATAATATAGAATTTAACTAATTTAAGGTATCAAAAATCTTTTTCACAAAAACCGAAAAATTATTGTCATTGAAATAGAACGATACATACCATATAAGCGAAATATTTCCTCATTTTATATATTTTAGATGATATATATTTATAGATTTTGTTTAACATGGGATTAAATAATATTTCACAATAATCGACTCTTATCATAAAGTGAATAAAAGGGTGATAGGGGAAATCATCCCTGCCTCAATTGTTCTGTAGATTTCCAATTTTTAGTTAGAACCAAACACGAAATACCTAAATAAAATGAGATTCAAAGAAAATATATCGGCTCCATAACATATTTCTATATGATATGTAACTTGATCATTTGTTAATGAGATTCGAACAGACACAGATATTAAAATGAATACGGATTTACTCCTATCCACTGACCTACTTCTTTCTATAGTCATAATGGAGCATAAAAAAATGGATATGTACTGGGACGGAAGGATTCGAACCTCCGAATGGCGGGACCAAAACCCGTTGCCTTACCACTTGGCCACGCCCCATTTCAATTTCTAATCTACACTAAGAAACAATAATATTGGTATTGGTTGTTTGTCAACTCCAGTCCAAATATCTATATATCTATAGAATAGATTGGTACTAGGATTTTGATACATATAGATATAGAATTCAACTTAATTTATTGATCATTACATAGAATTCAATTAAGATATTGTATGAAAGTATGATTTCTTCTATTCTCCTTTGAGAATTGGAGGATTTTTGATTGGGTGGGTTCAAAGAAAAAGAAGGATTTTTTGTCTACCTTACTTACTTTCTTCCTTGTTCCTTATATCAAAAACTCAATCAAAATGCAATTATCTCCAAGAACAAAATGTCTGTTATGCTTAATATCGTTAGTTTGATCTGTATTAATTCTGCCCTTTATTCGAGTAGTTTTTTCTTCGGCAAATTGCCTGAAGCGTATGCTTTTTTGAATCCAATCGTAGATGTTATGCCAGTCATACCTGTGCTTTTTTTTCTCTTAGCTTTTGTTTGGCAAGCTGCTGTAAGTTTTCGATGAGATCCTTAATAATAATATCTTAGAAAATGCATGATTTCTTCGAGAAAAATTCTAACAATTGAGAAAATCAGATAAGTTTTAGAGTATGAATCCTAGATTAGCACACTGAAATTCTTGGATAGTCGCCATAAATCCGGCTTACCCCCATTTCCTCATTTTTGACCCCCTTTCCAGTGAAAGACCCTAACCCCATTAGGGTCTCCCACAATATCGAATTTGGATATGAAAGAAGTTTTTGATAATGAAAAACAAATGAATTTGTGACAATTCATGAAAAAAACCTGATTTCGTGGTGTCAAAATAGGATATGTGGTAGAAAAATGGAAGATCTATTCTCTTTTTTTTTTCCAAAAAATCATCTTGGAGATTGTGTAATGCTTACTCTGAAACTCTTCGTTTATACCGTAGTGATATTTTTTGTTTCTCTCTTTATCTTTGGATTCCTATCTAATGATCCGGGGCGTAATCCTGGACGTGAAGAATAAAATCCAAAGGGTTTTCCTTGGGAAATTTTCCAATTTTCTTAGGATTTTATCTATTCCACACGCTTAACTAAGATTTTCAAAATTGAAAAATAAAATAAAGCAAGTCATTAACGGAAACGGAAAGAGAGGGATTCGAACCCTCGGTACAAATAACTCGTACAACGGATTAGCAATCCGACGCTTTAGTCCACTCAGCCATCTCTCCCAATTGCAAAAGATAATTACTACATTACACATAATGTAAGGAGTCTTTCTCTCTCTTTTTTCTCTATTCTAAACTAAAAGAGGGGCTCGAGCCCGCCACTAATCGAACTAAAGAAAAATAAGGAAGACCTCCTTGTGTTGATTTTGTTCGAAAGGCCCTTGTTATTCTGATGGCCTGGCCTGGTCAGTACCTAGCCGGGCCTTTTTTTTTTGTTCTAACGAATTATAGATAAATAATGAATCTGATTTGAAAACACAAACATTTTTTTTTATTATATTATTATATTCAATTGAATATTTTATATTCAAGCAACAACAAAAAGAATAAAAACTGTTTCCATTTTTTTCTTGTTATATTTTATTTCATTTTCCGAACTAAAAAAGAAACTATAGATTCTGGACAATGCATTTTTCTGTTATGATTGTAGTGTTTTTTTCGATCCGTATCTATCTTCTTTCAGCAAAAAAGAAAACTTTAGTTATTTAATTTCAATTATTAGTTATTTAATTTCAATTAAATGAAGCCTCTTTTCCGAATCTCATTAAATTTTTATCTACCCACGAAAAAGTTCAACACTCCAAGTTTGATGATTCTTTGATGATCCTATCTTGATCATGCTCAATTATCTTGTTCGACAAAAGCTCCATTTGTATACAATAATCATATTGTAGCGGGTATAGTTTAGTGGTAAAAGTGTGATTCGTTCTATTAGCCCTTTAATAGTTAAAGGGTCTTTCGGTTTTATTCATATTCCGATCAAAAACTTTATTTCTTAAAAGGATTTAATCCTTTACCTCTCAATGATAAAGTCGAGAAAAAAATACACATTCTCGTGATTTGTATCCATGAGTCACTTATAAATTGAAAAGTTGGATTATGAAATTGCGAAACATAATTTTTGAATTGGATCAAGACTTCCAATTGAATAAGTATGAGTAAAGGATCCATGGCTGAAGATAAAAAGTCAATTTCCAATCGTAACTAAATCTTCCATTTTTTTTGGTGTCTAAAGAAAGAAATTGAAGCAAAATAGCTATTCAACGATGTCTTTGGTTTACTAGAGACATCGCCATATTGTTTTAGCTCGGTGGAAACAAAATCCTTTTCCTTAGGATCCTCTCAAATAGAAATAGAGAACGAAGTAACTAGAAAGATTGTTAGAATCACCTTCTTCTAGAAGGATCATCTAGAAAGCAATTCATTTTGTT